ATTTCATACCCCCCCTTTTCTTTACGCACTATTTTGCTTACTATACCTGCTGTTGTAGCATTATATACTGTATTGTTACTCTTACTCCCATCGGGATAAATCTGCCCCCTTCCCCTGTTCCCACCAACGTATATAGGATATTTTAAGAAGTAAACATCTTTCTTAGTAGCAGGGTCCGGTGAAAGAATAGGAAAGGTGATTTCCCTATATTTCTGACCAGGAACAGGTCCTATCACAAGAATATTTTTTTGAGTCGGGCGATAAATCTGAAAAGACAGATTACCCATCCTTTCTTTCATTTGGGGAGAAATACGATCAGGAGGCGCTAGTTCGAATCCATCCGGTAAAATAAGAACCGCCCCTACATTCAAGGACCCCTTTTTCCCATTAGAAAGAACTTGTTTCAGTTGCATATCATACGGGATTCTAACAACTGCTTCAAATACAGTATCAGGAAGTACTGCTTGTGGAACCTCAATATCCACGGGCTTATTAGCTAAATGGCAATTGGCGCATACAATACGCCCGGTTGCTTCTCGTGGATTTTCATAACTCTGTTGTGCAAAAATGGGATATGCATGTGAAATCGATGCCCAAGTTATTAGATATATCAATAGCATGATCGATAGAGACATGGATCGAGTCATCTGCTCCTTTACCCAAGAAAAGATATTTCTATTTTGCATGGTCCAATCATTGATCCCAAAAATGTATACATTTATACAATAAATTAGGTAGGCTGCTAGTATAGTTTCCTATCCACGATTAGACTATTTTATTATTTTACTGGAATACAGGAATACTCCCCTGGATGAATAAAAAGAGAAAGAGTGCTTAAGATTTTGACTGATTTGTTTATGGACGAAGTAAGAAAGATTATCATTGGATTCATATTAGTGAATCATTCTTTAGTCTTTCATTGAATGATAAATCACTACAAGCGAGGGAGATACACGATTTAAATAATGGAAAATCCAATATTTAAAAAAGGTATCTAGAATGACTGGAAAAATAGAAACAAGAACAGATAGAATTTGATCATTATGAGAAAATCCAAAATCCTTGTAGACAAAAGAAATTATTAGTTTCCAACCACGAGGCGAATGGAATCCAATACAAAAATCAGTTAACAAAAGAATAGAAAAGGCTTTTATTGTGTCGCTTAAATTATAGAGAAATTCTCGAACCCAAGAATTAAGAATGGCAAGTTCTTCATTACACAGAATAGAATAACCACTTAAAATAGCAAAACTTATTATATTTGTCGAGAAATGCAAAATGGTATGGATATGACCCTCATTGTGCATCTTAACCAATTGTATTGTTTCTTCGTGGATTCCTATACGAAGCTTTTGTATATGCGTCTCCGGGTACTCCTTTATCATTTCGTCCAAAAAAAAGAGTTCTTCTAATTCTATGAATTTATCTAAAATCTTCTTTTCTTGAATATCATTCAAAAAAGTTTCGGATTTACTAGTAGTCCACCAATTACTAACCCAAAACTTTATACTTTTGTTAAATGAGAAAGAGATCCACCAGGGTAAAAAGACTATAGATGCAAGATATGGAAAGGGGGCAAATGTTTTCTTTTTTGTCATTTTGAATCAGTCAATTTTTAATGAAATGAAGCGACTTCCTGGCTGGACTCTACTCAATCGTGTATTTTTATGAAAGAGGAGCTCTCTAGCAAAAAAAAAACAAAGAGGATTGGATTCCTGGGCCTCTTGCCCAATGCAGAGAAAAATGCTTCAGTTCATTTCAAAATACTTCAATAGGTACGCGCAAGAAATAGGCCAATTCAGCAGCTTTTTGTTCAATTTCTCGTGGAGTCAAATTCTCATCAGTACGAGTCAGCGGAAGGACTCCCTGACCTCTGATTTCCATATAAAGTACACGACGAGGATAAAGACCCTCTATAACTTCGATTCGAATCGATTGGATATCTCTCATAAGGAATCGAAAGAAAATGCGACGATTTCTTCCAGGAAATCCCCAACGAAAAATACAAACTTTTCCCTTTTTTCTATCGAATTGCTCATAACCACTACCTACATTCCACCAAATAGCGCACCACAAATAGGAGCTAACGAAGAGACCCGCGATCCCATAGAAGGACATCACGACCCCTTGTGGAAAAAAAAGGATTTGCTGAGACGGAAATAAGGATATCAGATTGCGACCAAGATAACTAGAAGTTCCAACCAATAGGAATCCTAATGAACCTAAAAAAAGGATACAGGCCCAAAGGAAATTACTTGTTTTCCGAGACCCCGTTATAAGTTCTATCCATATACGTTCTGATCGCCAGTTCATACAAGATCCAGGTGCATTTTATTGGAATTGAGAGAATAACCCAAGCGAAAAAGTAACTTTTACCAACTAGCACTATTAGAATTGGAATCATTAGGAATAATTCTAATTATATAGAACTATTTTGCTTTTATACAATATAATAGGGTCTTTCAAACAAAGTCATTTTCATATTTTACTCCCGTTGGAGCTAGATAATCTTGTTTTTTTGAACATGAATAGATAAAGAAGCCATTGCAATTGCAGGAAATACTAGGCCCACGATAGGTACAAAAAAAGCAGGGAAGCTGAAAGTTTCCATAGACTAGATACCTCGATTGAATATTTTAACCTCTTATCTTATAAAGTAAAGAGATCTTAAGTATATTAAGTATAGATAATGTACATAGACTATGTACATTATCTATACTTAATATACTTAAGATTCGTCCTTTTTTTTTCTTCTTCTTCTTTTTTTTATTTACATGATATAAAAAATCATGTAAATAAAAAAAAGAAAAAGAAGAAGGGTTTTTTCCCAAGGCTTTTATAGCCTTCGTAATAAAAATCGGACTAAAAATGCCGGAACAAGAAAGCCAACAAGGCTAATGAATGAGTACAAAACTGCACGTTTTGTATCCTTATCTATGTTATGAATGATGATATACAGCCTTTTCAGAATAAAAAGGCTTTTTCTTACAAATACCTTGACTTTCTGAAAGATTCAGTCGAGATTTTTTTTTTTTTTCAGTGAGGTTTTCATTTTTGATTTTTTTGGTTTCTTTATAAGATTAAGTATTTAACTTAACATCTCAAATCTCTATCTTGTATGTACTGCCGTTAATTCTGATTCCTGTTTATCTACTTTACTTATACTTATGGATTTGAATGGGCCTGTATGCATAAGAAAGACCCGCCTTCTTGGAATTGTAAATAAGGTGGATCTTTCTTATGCATGTTCAATTACTCGGATATAATAAGATGACCGCGGTTAATTGAATAGAATAGATCTCTGTTTCGGTTATTCTAGTTATATCATATATACGAATTGTTGTTTTATTGTTAAGAACAACAACTTGTTGTTTCCATAATTAGAAATTAGACCTTTTTTCTCGGTTATTGTTCTCTGTCTTGTGGTGTGAGATCCCCTTTAAATTGGATGAAGTTCTTCTATTATATATATGCGGCTATAACAAATCCCCCTTTTTTTGACTTTCATTTTGATTCACCGGAAAGAAACCATGAAGTTGAAACAACTCACTCAGAACGCCTTTTAAAGGATTACGTGGTACGATTGGGTCGAATAAGCCTTTCTCGAATAAATACTCAGTCTCTTGTGAACCTTCAGGTATTTCGGTTTTCAATGTTTCTTCAATTACTCTTTTACCCGCAAATGCAATGTAGGCATTAGGTTCGGCAATAATGATATCCCCTAACATACCAAAGCTGGCGGTCACTCCACCGGTTGTAGGAGATGTAAGGATCGATACATATAATACGTTTTTATTTGATTGATAGTTATATGAAGCGGAAGATATTTTTGCCATTTGCATCAAACTCAAACTCCCTTCTTGCATACGGGCTCCCCCGGAAGCACACACTATAATAACAGGTAGAGATTTATCAGTAGCATATTCGATCAAACGGGTTATTTTCTCGCCTACTACGGATCCCATACTCCCCCCCATGAACTGAAACTCCATAACCCCAATTGCTAGGGGAATGCCATTTAATTGACCTATGCCTGTTTGAACAGCCTCATTTAACCCTGTCTCTTTTTGATAAGAATCAATACGATCGATATAAGACCCCTCCTCCTTCGAATCAGTGGGGCCCGCAAAACAAGCCATTCCATCACCCATTGGAGCCCGCGCCGAATCAAATTCAGGGGCCACAGAAATAATGTCCTCATCGCCATCTTTTTTATCTTCATAGGCATCCTCCTCCTCCGAATCAAATTCAAGGGCCACAGAAAACATGTCCTCATCCATTGGAGCCCAAGTGCCGGGATCAATCAAAAGTTCAATTCTATCTGAACTACTCATTTTCAAATGAGACCCACAGTGTTCACAAATATTCAATTTTTCCTTCAAAAACCTCTTATAATTTAATTCATAACAATTTTCGCATAGAACCCACAAATCCTTGTAATTTATACTTATACTGGGATTTTGTTGCATATGGGAATCGCTTTCTTCATGGGAATCCATTTCATAACAAATGTAAGTAACAATGTATCTAATAGCCTTTTGGTCTACATTAAAAATAGAACTATAAATGTCACTATTCATAAGGATTTCAATATCAAGATAATTGTCAATGCAATTTAGAATGTAACTATTCAAACTATATCTAGAAAGTGCTTTTTCTAGTTTACCTCGAAACAGGGGAAGGGGCTCATTGTCAATCTCAAAAATATTCTTTTCAATATCAAAATATATGGAATAATTGTGACCATCACTGTCTTGAACTAAAAAAGAAGTATCATCAGAGAGGAAACTCGGAATGCCTATGACATGGAATAAATGATCAATATTATCGCAAGAGGGGCTCTCACTATCCTCCCAACTATGAGTGTTTTTATCTATAAGGGGGTTTTCACTTCCATTAGTATTTCCAATAGGACCAAAATCCTCCATTGATTTCCTTAGGACACACCTGTATGCTAACTTCCTCTTAAAGAACATCGAATTGAACCGCCAGTTTTCCTT